TTCTTTTTTTTTTGTTGTCCACTACTTTACGTAATAAATCGAATTTATTACGTATCCAAATTGAAAAGTAAGTTATGATAAACCTAGAAAAAAAAGAAACTAAGAATAGTATAGTAATCTTTGAGGAATGGGATCAAGAATCATTATTATTTTGACACAAGAAAGGGATGTGGAAAATTTATTTTCTTGTGTCGAAGACTAGGAAGACAAACAAAAAGAATACCTTCTAGAATCCTTTGTTCCCTCCACATTTATCTTTTTCTTTTCCGCTTACTTATCTTATGTTTAGTTTATAATAAAATTGGATTCGAGATTCTATTAGAATAGAAAAGCTTTTGATCTACTCTATGATAGAATAGTAAGACGAGGATAATAACACCCATTCCAGATTCAAAAAAAAAAAAACGCAAAACAAAAGAGGGGATAAAGTCAAATAGCCTTCTTACCACTATCCATATTATGAATAGAAATGCGATACAAGTAATTCCAAAAATCGGGTATCTGATATAGGTATAAAAAACAAATAAATAGAAAAAAAGAAAAGAGCTTTTCACAATTTTTTTTAATTACCAACCAAAATTTTGTTCTTTTTAAGAACTTGATATTGATAAATTTACAGATCTAAAAATTCATTTCGGACAATTGAACCTTCTCAAACTGTTTCTTTTTAAGAACCAAAAAGATTTGTGCCAAAATAACGGATGCCAAGAAGAACAAAAGGCCTTGGACACGTAATGGGGACTGAAGTACTATTTCCGCATCCCCCTGACCAAATCCACCTACATTAGGATTACTTGTTAATGGTTGATCAACTTTGATGGATTCGCCTTCTGAAACAAGAAGTTCCGGTCCTGGAGGTATAATATCAATCACTTGACGTCCCTCTGACGCATCTGTTATGGTTATTTCGTACCCCCCTTTTTCTTTTCGTATTATTTTGCTTACTATACCTGCTGCTGTAGCATTATAAACCGTATTGTTACTCTTGCTCCCGTCGGGATAAATCTGACCCCTTCCTCTGTTTCCACCTACATATATGGGATATTTTAAAAAGTGAACATCTTTCTTAGTGGAGGGGTCCGGAGAAAGAATCGGAAAGGTAATTTCACTATATTTCTGACCTGGAACAGGACCTATCACAAGAATATTTTTTTTAGTGGGACGATAACTCTGAAACGACGGATTTCCTATCTTTTCTTTCATCTCTGGCGAAATACGATTGGAAGGGGCTAATTCAAACCCATCAGGTAAAATAAGAACAGCCCCCACATTCAAAGCCCCCTTTTTTCCATTAGCAAGAACTTGTTTCAGTTGCATATCATAAGGAATTCGAACAACTGCTTCAAATACAGTATCAGGAAGTACCGCTTGTGGAACCTCAATATCTACCGGTTTATTAGCTAAATGACAATTGGCACATACAATACGGCCAGTTGCTTCGCGTGGGTTTTCATAACCCTGCTGTGCAAAAATAGGATATGCATTTGAAATGGATGCCCAAGTTATTATACATATCATAAGTGATACGGAAATCGAATAAGTAATCTCTTCCTTTATCCAAGAAAAGGTTTTTCGAGTTTGCATGGTCCAATCATTGATCCTGAAAATTTCTACAATAAAATTAGGTAGGTCACTAGTATAGTTCCCTATCCACGATACTGGTAATTACTGAAAAATTTTTACTAAAATATAAGATATAGGAAGAGAATCCCTTGGCTGTCATGTATAGAAAAAAAAAGAAATTCAATAAGAGAAAATTAGAAATAATAATATTATATTACAGTAAAGATAAAATAATATAAAGAAAGATAAAATAAAGTAAGATTTTGAATATTTTGCTTTTGTACAAAATAACAAAGATTCTAATTGGATTTTTGGATCATTTTTCAGTCATTCATTGAATGATAAATCACTACAAGTGACGGAGATACACGATTTAAATAACGGAAAATCCAATATTTAAAAATTGTATCGATAATGACTGGAAAAGTGGAAACCAGTCCAGATATAATTTGATCGTTATGAGCAAATCCAAAATCTTTATAAACAGAACCAATCATTAGTTCCCAACCGTGGGGTGAATGGAATCCTATACATAAATCGGTTAATAAAAGAATGGAAAAAGCTTTTATTGTGTCACTTAAGTTATATAGGAATTCTTGAACCCAAGAATTAAGAAAAAAAAGTTCTTCATTACTTAGAATAGAATAACCACTTACAATAACGAAAGAGATTATATTTGTCGAGAAGTGCAAAATCGTATGGATACGATCCTCATTGTGTATCTTGATCAATTGTATCGTTTGTTTCTGGATTCCGATAGGAAACTTTTGTAGATGTATTTCCGGATATTCTTTTATCATTTCGTCCAAGCGAGCGAGCTCCTCTAATTCTATGAATTTTTCTAGAAAAAAATTTTCTTGGATATCATTTAAAAAAATTTCGGATTTACTAGTATTACACCAATTAATAACCCAAGATTCAAAACTTTTTTTAAATAAAAAAGAGATCCACCAGGGAAAAAAAACTATATATATAAGATATAGAAGGGGAATAAATGTTTTTTTTTCCATTTTTCGTATGTGAATTTTTAATGAACGCACCTCATTTATCGATTCTATATGATCTAATATTTCTATCAAGCATAACTTCTATTACAAGGCTTCGAACTTATGAATCTATTCGCTCTTTTTATTTGTAAGCCAGTGGTTAGTCCTTGAATTTTGAAAGATGAAAGAATACAAAAAAAAATAGCCTAAAATAAAACGAGTACACAAAGGAAGAAAAAAATATTCTTTTTAGATATCTCAATTGCTCAATTTCGAAGCAATTCCCCCTTTTCGATAAATGTCCCCAAGAGCGACTGAAAATTCGGATTTAGAGATAAAAGAATTCCGTTCTATCAACAAAACAAATATTTCGAAAAAAAAAAATGGCCAATTTCCCCATATCCCCCAGGAATAATTACGAATAATTAAGAAAGATTTATGAAGAATATTGTGATGTGATAATCAAAAATGAGTGGCAAAAGCAAAATAAGACAGAAAGGTTATCATTCTAATCTAAGTGGTCCAGCCCTTTGCTCATTAAGGAGGACAAAAAAAAGATAAAAAGAAACCTGGAATGACAAATGACAAAAGAAAGTAGAGATAATTTCCAAGATAGAATCTATCGATATGTAACCTATCAATTTCAAATATTGAACATAAAAAGAGAATTTCTTTCTATTTTATTCCGAAATGCTTTGTTTTGATCTATGAGCTGGGTCTATTATTTTGATTTCTTACTTGTTTTGTTACTGGATTTAGTGAATTTACATACGCATAACAAAATTTTCAGATAAAAAAGTTTGATTTTCTAATTGGAATTGTTCCGGATACATATATATAATACGTATTCTTTAGTTCATCAATATTGTGAAGAAATTCCAGTTAAGTTATGCTATATAAGTTTTGCTATAAAAAAAAAAGACTCTTGGATTTTTTCGCTCCTGCTACGAAAATGTTCATTCTTCAGCTCATTTTAAAATACTTCAATTGGTACACGCAAAAAATAGGCCAATTCCGCGACTTTTTGCTCAATTTCTCGTGGAGTAAAATTCTCATCAGTACGAGTCAAAGGAACAGTCCCTCGGCCTCTGATTTCCATATAAGGGATACGCCGAGCGTAAATACCCTCTTTAACTTCTATTCTAATAGACTGAATGTCTTTCATAAGGAATCGGAGTAAGATGCGACGATTTTTTCCAGGAAATCCCCAGCGAAAAATACATACTATTCCTTCTTTTCTATCGAATCGATCATAACCCCCACCCACATTCCACAAAATTGTGCACCACAAATAACAACTAATAAATAGACCAGCGATCCCATAGAAAGACATCACGATCCCTTGTGGAAAAAAAAGTATTTGCTGAGAGGGAAATAAAGATATGAAACTTTTTCCAAGATAACTGGAAATTCCAACCAATAAAAAACCCAACGAACCTAAAAAAAGTATAAAAGCCCAGCAGAAATTACTTATTTTTCGAGACCCCGCTATAAGTTCTATCCATATATGCTCTGATCGCCAACTCATACTAGATCCAGTTGCTTTTTATTGGAAGTGGGAGACTAGCCCATTTGATTTGACTTTCTGTTTTTTTTTTTTTTGTTTCTGTTTCCGAAGTAATTTCCATCAACTCGCACTATTTTGATGTGAATCTTTAGGAGGAATTCATCGAATTCCTTAGATTAACAAAAAAGTAGCCTCATCCTATGATCTCCTATCTACACATATATAATATGTTATATCATATTAAATTATATCATATTAGACTAACTAGATATCCGTATTAGGATCTAAGTCTAGGCCTTGAAAAATAAATAAATGAAATCTACTTCCATCGGACCTAATCCATCGGACCTAATCGGATCTAAAAAATCTTGTTTTTTTGAACATGAAGAGATAAAGAAGCCATTGCAATTGCCGGAAATACTAAGCCCACTAAAGGGACAAAAATGGAGGGTAAGTTGTTGAGAATTGTCATAGAATGGGCACCTCAATTTAATATTTGTACCTGTTTATTTTTTCTTCTAATATTTTTTTCTTCTAATTGGAATTTTTATATTATTATATTTAGATTAGAAAATTTATATTCTAATTATTAGAATATTATTTTCTATTATTTTATATTAGAATATTCTATAATTCTTAATTATTAATTCTATATTATTATATTCTATATTTCTATTTAGAATATTATATATTCTAATATTCTATATTTATTAAATTTATTAATTATTCTATTTATATATTTTCTATTTCATTTCTATTCGAATATTTATATATTCTATTTCTAGTTAAAAATGGAAATTTCAAATTTCTTTATTTATATTAATATTTATTATTTTATATTATTTATTAATATACATACTTTTTTATTAATTTTTTAATAATTAATAATATATTATAATTATACATATTTTTCTATTTTTATATTATTATATATTTTTATATTAATATTAAATATTCTATTAACTAATTAAATAAGAAATTCTCTTAAAATGAAATTAAATAGTAATTATTAAATAAATATTAATTAAATATTTCGAAATATTCTATCTTAGAAATAAATATTCTATTAAATTTCTATTTTGTATTTCTACTATTAGATTTCTATATTCTATTTATTCTATTTATTATTTTATTATTATATTTCTTTATTTTATTATTCTTTAATTAATATTAATTCTTTCTCTTATTTCGTATTAATTCTTATCTTATTAATTAATTATTATATCTTAATAATTCTTATATTACTATTACGAATTCGTATATTACTAATTTATATATTTAGTAATTATTTTAACTATTCGTAATAGTAATTAGTTTATTAGTAATTATTACAAAGATAATTTTAGAATCACTAAGATTTGTATATAATAAAATTATACTAAGTATATCTAAATGAACATATAGAATTCTAATAAAATAAAGTGCAAAGAGTATCGAACTAATTAAGTGACTTATTCGTATTTCTACATGAAATATATATATATGATAATCCACCTATTTGTTATTCTTCTTTCTTTATATTATCTTTTTTTTTCTTATAACTTTATTTATTTTTTTTTTTTAGTAAAATAAAAAATAACGAGTTTTTCTGCTTATAAATTCCCGAACACTTCGTTACAGTATCTAATCCGACCCAAAAATTGGGATTTTTTGTTTTTAGCAAAAAGAGGGGATTCTCGCGAGATTTATATATATAAATATATGAGACTCTGTTTTTTTAGATTTTTGTATGCAGAAGTAAGAAAAGAAGATGAAATTCGTTTTATTTATTATTTACCATTTTACCTTGCCAAACTTTTTTTTCACAGAAAAAAGAATTCACTCTTTTTTCTTGTTGATAGAAAAAAGAGTGAATATCGGCCAAAAAATTATCTGGATGATTCTTTCTACAATTTACTTTTATGTCACATAAAAATGCATTCTTCAGGTTTTTCCTTTGATTCAAATAAAAAAAAAAATACCTGCTCGCCAGAAAAAAAATTAACTAATTTCAATTTAATTAACTTTAATTAAGTTAAGGCTCTACTTGATTTAGGATTCAAAGGAAAGAAATCATGGAGCTGAAGTAACTCATTCAAAACGCCTTTTAAAAGATTACGTGGTACGATTGAATCGAATAAGCCCTTATGGAATAAAAATTCGGCCGATTGTGAACCTTCAGGTACTGTCTTATTCAATGTTTGCTCAATTACTCTTTTACCGGCAAATGCAATATAGGCGTTAGGTTCAGCAATAATGATATCTCCCAACATCCCAAAACTAGCTGTCACCCCACCAGTTGTAGGAGACGTAAGGATTGATACATAAAATAACTTTTTATTCGATTGATAATCATATAAAGCAGAAGATATTTTAGCCATTTGCATCAAGCTCAAACTTCCTTCTTGCATTCGTGCTCCTCCGGAAGCACACACTAAAATAAGAGGTAAAAATTGATTGGTAGCATACTCGATCAAACGAGTAATTTTCTCACCTACTACGGATCCCATACTACCCCCCATAAACTGAAAATCCATAACCCCAACTGCTACGGGAATGCCATTTAGTTGACCTGTGCCTGTTTGAACAGCCTCGGTTAATCCTGTCTTTCTTTGATAAGAATCAATACGATCTTTATAAGGTTCCTCTTCTGAATGAAATTCAATGGGATCCAGAGATACCATGTCTTCATCCATAGGATCCCAAGTCGCTGGGTCAATCAAAAGTTCAATTCTATCTGAACTACTCATTTTCAAATGATAGCCACATTGTTCACAAAGATTCATTTTTGACTTAAAAAATTTCTTATAATTTAATCCATAACAATTTTCACATTGAACCCATAAATTCTTGTATTTTTGAGTTATATCGAGATCATTAGAACTTTCTCTTATAGCTAAATCGCTACCATTCGTGCTAGTTATTAGACCGGCACCCTCATTTTCACTACTATTTTCGCTTTCACCACAAATGTAACTATAAATGTAACTTTCGCTATAATTGTTACTACCACTAAAAATATAACTATCAATACAGATTTGAGAGCGAAGATAACGGTCAATGCAACTATTGATGTAATTATTCCAACTATATTTAGTATCATACATATAATGATCATATTGGGAGTCGCCACTCCTAGACCCATTATTCAGATAACTAGAACTCCAATAACTATAAAAAGAACTTTCTAGTTCACCCAGAAAAGAATAATCAGTCTCAATCTCAAAAACTTTATTTTCAATATCAAAATAGATGGAATAACTGTCCTTATTACTATCCTTAACTAAAAAAGTTTCATCAACGCTGAAATTCCAAATGTCCCTGACGCCGACTAAATGATCAACATTACTGGAACTCGAGTTGTCACTATTACTCCAACTATGGGTGTGTTTATCTGTATCATTTAGAATCGGGTCTTCACTTAGACTGGTATTTTCAAAAGGACTGAAACTATCCATTGATTTA